TTTTCTAACCCTCTCTTTAAAATGAAAAGTGTATGTTCCCTCGCGAATCTCAGCAATAACTTGTTCTGATTCCACATATTGATCATTTTGAACTAAAAGAAAACTTTTTGGTGGAATAGTCACGCTATGTATAATATCTTCGCTCTCAATAATTACAGATAAGTCTATATAACATAGAAAGGCAGGATGCCCGTGACGTGTACGTGTAGGATGAACCAAATCCTCATTGAATTTTATTTTTCCATTATAAGGGGCTCGTACATGTTCGGCAGTACCTCCTGTAAATACCCCGCCGGTATGAAAAGTTCTTAATGTTAGTTGAGTCCCCGGTTCGCCGATCGATTGACCCGCGATAATACCTACAGCTTCCCCCAATTCAACTAGGTCACCATGAGTGGGACTCCGACCATAACATAATCGACAGATCCAAGATGTACTCCGACAAGTAAAGGGAGTTCGAATAGATATTGATTGTGTTCCAAAGGTTATTAATCGATTGACAAGTCCAATCCCAAGATCTTGATTTCGAAAGGCGACACATCGGGAACCTATATATATATCGTCTGCTAAGACACGACCAATTAATGTTTGGATAAAAATTCTTTCTGACATCATCCGATTTTTATTTCGAGGACTCACAGAAATCCCTCGGATAGTGCCACAATCTGTTCTACGTACAACAATATGTTGAACTACTTCAACAAGTCGACGCGTAAGATATCCAGCATCTGATGTGCGTACAGCAGTATCTACAACTCCTTTACGGGCTCCATAGCAAGAAATAATATATTCTGTTAAAGACAGTCCTTCGCGTAAATTGCTTTGAATAGGTAAATCAATCATTTGTCCTTGGGGATCCGACATTAATCCTCTCATACCTACTAATTGATGTACTTGAGATGCATTTCCCCTAGCTCCCGAAAAAGACATCATATGGACTGGATTGAAGGGGTCCGTCATCCTAAAATTAGGATTCATTTCTTGTCGCAAATATTCACTTGTAGCATACCATATCTCAATAGATTGGCGTAATTTTTCTACCGCATGTACATTCCCATAATGATGGTGTTTTTCCAAAATCCAACTTTGTTGTTCAGCATCTTGGACAAGCCAGCCCTTAGAAGGTATCGTTAAAAGATCATCAATTCCTAATGAAATGGATGTAGCAGTGGCTTGCTGGAAACCCAGAGTCTTTACTTGATCTAGGATGTGTGATGTATATGCCATCCCGAAGTGATCTATTAATCGGCTAATAAGTCGTTTAATAGCAGTTCCATCTATCACTTTATTGTGAAATACCAGATTGGCCCGTTCCGCCATAAGTACCTCCATATTCTGCTGAATGGGATTCGACAATGAGTTTGAGTCAATGATTGCAAAACTTCCTTTTCTCGATCTTGATTTGCGTAGAATTTTAGGTCAGGAACTATGGTCCGAGTTGAATCGGAGAGGTCCGCATTCACACGGGTGTCCTAGAATTCCTTTTTTTTAATACCATATTATTAGGTATCATATGAACATGCTTGAGAAAAACCTTGTATAGCTTCCTCGATTTCTCGATAAAAAGAAATATGACCAACTGTGGTTCGAATATATATACAAAAAGTTTCTTTTTTTACACTTCTTACTATTAGATAGTGTGCATAAATCTCATGATAGTTACCAAAAGATTCATAGTGAACTTCGATAGGAACTTCTCTTGAAGCAATAACGCGTTGATCTAATTGCCACCGAAGCCACAAAGGACTATCTAAATTGATTCTTTTCTGTCGATAAGCTCCAATTGCATCATAGGAATTGCAAAAAAAAGGTTCTTTCGTATACTTAGAGTTTGTTTCGTAAATTCTTTCATTTTGATAGTTTTTTCGATTACATGGATTATATCTGTTTGCACAAATACCTCGACGGGTGCCGCTCGTTAATACATAGAGTCCAATAAGCATATCTTGAGTCGGTACAGAAATGGGATCTCCAATAGCTGGAGATAAGAGATTCATATGAGAAAACATAAGTAAACGAGCCTCTGCTTGAGCCTCTAAAGATAAAGGCACATGAACAGCCATTTGATCCCCATCAAAGTCTGCATTGAACCCCTTACAAACTAATGGATGTAAACAAATAGTGCGCCCTTCCACTAAAATTGGTTGGAATGACTGTATGCCTAATCTATGTAGGGTAGGTGCTCTATTCAGTAATACGGGATGCCCCTGCATGACTTCTTGAAGGATTTCCCAGACAATCGGCTTTTTTTCACGAATTTGACTCTTAGCAACTCCTATGTTCGAAGCCAGATGTTGTCTAATTAAACCACGAATTACAAATGTCTGGAAGAGCTCTATTGCTATTTCGCGAGGCAATCCACAGCGATGTAATGAAAGTGAAGGTCCAACGACAATCACCGAGCGCCCCGAATAATCGACCCGTTTCCCAAGCAGAGTCTCGCGAAATCTTCCCTCTTTGCCTTCAATTACATCTGAAAATGACTTGTAAACCTTATTAT